ACGAAAAAAAGGTTTCTTGATATTTTTGAATCTTGAATTGTATCTTCGTGAAAGTAAGGTTGAAATTGAAAAAAACCACTTACTCATTTGAATCCTTGTTAGGGAGTCGAGAAAATGGCTGTCCCCTGATTAACTGAATACCTAAGAACTTACTAAAATTTTTACCTTTTTATCCTATAGGTATACCTATAAAAAATACGTTGAATCCTTTCAGAAGCATGACCTAAAATCAAAGAAATCTTTAGTATCTAAACAAAACCAAACCATGCCGTTTGGAAGTGATTCAGAAAGAAAACTTTCATTAATTCATTTTTTCTTTAATTTCATTCGAGGTAAAACATTCTAAATTGTTTTCACAGGGGTGGTATTACACAACCCCCTTTTTTTCACAAATGGTAAGTTCCGGATATCCAATTTTTATATTATAAGGATTACCATATATAACACAAAATTTCTCCGCCGATTCTTTTTAGTCGAGCTTCGCGGTCTGTCATTATACCTTGAGAAGTAGAAAGAATTACAATTCCTATTCCGCCTAAAATTCGTGGAATTCGTTGAGAGTTAGAATAGATTCGTAGACCCGGTCGACTTATTCTCTTTAAATTTAAAATTGTTTTATAGGATTCTTTCTTATTTCGTCTATGTCTTAGGGTTAAAATAAAAAAATTTTGGTTGTTTTCGCGATGTTTCCTTACGTTTTCGATAAAACCCTCTCGTAAAAGTATTTTCACAATGCTTTCGGTGATGTTAGTCGATCCTACCCGAACCGTTCCTTTTCTATTCATGTCAGCATTTCGTATAGAGGTTATTATATCAGCAATAGTGTCTTTCCCCATGATAAGTTAAAATTCCTTATTGTTCTCTAATTTTGATATAATCAACATGTTTTTTTCTTTGATTTATATATATATATATAGATATAAAAAAATTATATATATATTAATATATGAATTATGAATTCAATTATAAATATTTTAATTTTAAGGTTATATGCGTGATACACAATCTATTAATTCATTTCAATACCCTTTTTTATTTTTAATCCTATCCTATACTAACTATCGATATTTAAGTCTTATAATACCTCAGGAGCTAATGAAACTATTTTAGTAAAGTTTAATTGTCTCAATTCCCGTGGGATCGCCCCAAAAACTCGAGTTCCTTTTGGATTTCCTTCTTGATCAATGACAACTGCGGCATTGTCATCATATCGTATTATCGTCCCATTGTTACGTTTGAGTTCTTTACAAGTACGTACAATTACAGCTCTGATCACTTCTGATCTTTCTAGAGGAGTATTTGGTATTGCTTCCTTGATTACAGCAACGATAACGTCACCAATATGAGCATATCGGCGATTACTAGCTCCTATTATTCGAATACACATCAATTCCCGAGCCCCGCTGTTGTCTGCTACATTCAAATAGGTTTGTGGTTGAATCATATCATTTTTTTGTATTTCTTCTTTTAATACAAAGGACGAAGTAAAAAAATATTGTTTGTCAAAAAAAGAAAACTTATAATCTTTTTATCCTTAAAATGTTATAAATGTTATTTAGCTTTTCATTCTATATTCCTATTCAGAAATAATGAATTGGGTTTTTATAGGCATTTTTGATGCCGCTATTGAAATAGCTTTTCTGGCTATATTTTCGGGTACACCACCCATTTCATAAAGTATTTTACCTGGTTTAACCACAGCTACCCAGTACTCTGGGGATCCTTTCCCAGAACCCATACGGGTTTCCGCGGGTCTTACTGTAACCGGTTTGTCTGGGAATATACGTACCCAAATTTTTCCACCACGTCGTACATTTCGTGTCATTGCGCGCCGCCCTGCTTCTATTTGTCTAGATGTGATCCAAGCGGGTTCAAGTGTTTGAAGAGCATATCTACCAAAACAAATAAAATTTCCACGAGAAGATATTCCTTTTAGTCTTCCTCGATGTTGTTTACGAAATCTGGTTCTTTTTGGGTTATAGTTGATGGGTTTTTTCTAAATTAGAAATTCCATCTCTACTACAGAACTGAACGTGAGAGTTTCTTCTCATCCAGCTCCTCGCGAATAAAAGGACTCAAAAAGTTTGTATTAAGATATAGATGTAGTTAATGAGTAATCCTATTAATCATGGTATTTTTTGAAATTTCATCTGATCTCTTCTAAATTTGTGTATGTCTTTTTCGAAATGGAATCCACGATGAATTCTATTTATATTTTTTAAAAAAGAACGTAATATCATCATCTCGAATGTAGTTTTTGTTAAAGTTCGAATATTCTAACAAATCCTTATTTTCGTTTATCTTTTTCATTTTTTTTCGTATTTTATTACTTTTTTTATTTGAAAAAAAAAAAAGAAAGTTTTCGCCGGCGAATATTTACTCTTTTAATATCTATTTAAGTTTGATGTTTATCCCATGAGATCTCAGAATCAAAATCAGAATAGATAATAAAGTTTCTGGTTTATTCCGCCATCCTGTCCAATGAATTACTAAGATTTCT